ATTCTTTCTGGTTAAAGAATCTCTTTCTAGTTGTTCTGGAACAATTAGGAGATTCTCTGGAAGAAATACGGGGTTTTGCTTCTGGTGGCAACATGCTATTGGGTGGTGGTCCCGCTTATGGGATCAAATCAATACGTTCTAAGAAGAAATATTGGAAGATCAATCTCATCGATCTTGTAAGTCTCATACCAAATCCCATCAATCGAATCATTTTTTCGAGAAATACGAGACATCTAAGTCGTACAAGTAAAGAGATCTATTCATTGATAAGAAAAAGAAAAAACGTGAACGGTGATTGGATTGATGAGAAAATAGAATTATGGATCGCGAATAGTGATTCGATTGATGATGAAGAAAGAGAATTCTTGGTTCAGTTCTCCACCTTAACGACAGAAAAAAGGATTGATCAAATTCTATTGAATCTGACTCATAGTGATCATTTATCAAAGAATGACTCTGGTTATCAAATGATTGAACAACCGGGATCAATTTCCTTACGATACTTAGTTGACATTCATAAAAAGGATCTAATGAATTATGAGTTCAATAGATCCTGTTTAGCAGAAAGACGGATATTCCTTGCTCATTATCAGACAATCGCTTATTCACAAACCTCGTGCGGGGCTAATAGTTTTCATTCCCCATCTCCTCATGGAAAACCCTTTTCGCTCCGCTTAGCCCTATCCCCTTCTAGAGGTATTTTAGTTATAGGTTCTATAGAAACTGGACGATCCTGTTTGGTCAAATACCTAGCGACAAACTCCTATGTTCCTTTCATTACGGTATTTCCGAACAAGTTCCTGGATGACAAGCCTAAAGGTTATCCTATTGATGATAGTGACGATATTTATATTGATGATATTGATATTGATGATAGTGAGGATGACCTTGATATTGATACGGAGCTGCTAACTATGACGAATGTGCTAACTATGTATATGACGCCAAAAAGAGACCTATTTGATATCACCCTTCAATTCGAATTAGCAAAAGCAATGTCTCCTTGCATAATATGGATTCCAAACATTCATGATCTGCATGTGAATGAGTCGAATTACTTATCCCTCGGTCTATTAGAGAACTATCTCTCCAGGGATTGTGAAAGATGTTCCACTGGAAAGATTCTTGTTATTGCTTCGACTCATATTCCCCAAAAAGTGGATCCCGCTCTAATAGCTCCGAAGAAATTCAATACATGCATTAAGATACGAAGGCTTCTTCTTCCACAACAACGAAAGCACTTTTTCATTCTTTCATATACTAGGGGATTTCACTTGGAAAAGAGGATGTTCCATACTAACGGATTCGGGTCCATAACCATGGGTTCCAATGCGCGAGATCTTGTAGCACTTATCAACGAGGCCCTATCCATTAGTATTACACAGAAGAAATCCATTCTAGAAACTAATACAATTAGATTAGCTCTTCATAGAAAAACTTGGGATTTTCGATCCCAGATAAGATCGGTTCAGGATCATGGGATCCTTTTCTATCAGATAGGAAGGGCTGTTGCACAAAATGTACTTCTAAGTAATTGCCCCATAGATCCTATATCTATCTATATGAAAAAGAAATCATGTAAGGGAGGGGATTCTGATTTGTACAAATGGTACTTCGAGCTTGGAACGAGCATGAAGAAATTCACGATACTTCTTTATCTTTTGAGTTGTTCTGCCGGATCGGTCGCTCAAGATCTTTGGTCTTCATCCAGACCCAATGAAAAGAATTGGATCACTTCTTATGGATTCGTTGAGAATGATTCTGATCTAGTTCATGGCCTATTACTATTATTACTATTAGAAGTAGAAGGCGCTCTGGCTCTGGCGGGATCCTCACGGACAGAAAAAGATTGCAGTAAGTTTGATAATAATCGAGTGACATTACTTCTTCGGTCCGAACCAAGGAATCAGTTAGATATGATGCAAAAGGGATCTTGTTCTATCGTTGATCAGAGATTTCTATATGAAAAATACGAATCGGAGGAAGGGGCCCTCGATCCGCAACAGATAGAGGAGGATTTCTTCAATCACATAGTTTGGGCTCCTAGAATATGGCGCCCTTGTGGCAATCTATTTGATTGTATCGAAAGGGCCACTGAATTGGGATTTCCCTATTGGACTGGGTCATTTCGGGGCAAACGGATCATTTCTCATAAAGAGGATGAGCTTCAAGAGAATGATTCGGAGTTCTTGCAGAGTGTAACCATGCAGTACCAGACACGAGATAGATCTTCCAAAGAACAAGGCTTTTTTCGAACAAGCCAATTCATTTGGGACCCTGCGGATCCATTCTTTTCCCTATTCAAAGATCAGCCCTTTGTCTCTGTGTTTTCACGTCGAGAATTCTTTGCAGATGAAGAGATGTCAAAGGGGCTTATTGCTTCCCAAACAAATCCTCCTACATCTATATATAAACGTTGGTTCATCAAGAATACGCAAGAAAAGCACTTCGAATTGTTGATTCATCGCCAGAGATGGTTTAGAACCAATAGTTCATTATC